CGCTTCCTTTTGTGCTGCTATTCCATAGTGGCATTCATTCAACCCACGGCTTTGGACCCGTGGTGAGTCCCCTGCTCGCTCTGAATCTGCTTCCCTTCTTGCCTCCTCCCAATTTTGCCCTTACCACTATCCAATAGAAAGCCTAACTCCCATATATGCTGTATGAATCGAATCAAAAGAGTGACATCCTCTATGTAGTTTTCCTTATGTTACCTTTCGAGAAGTCCCTTTCCTTATTTGATTAAAAGCTAACTTGCCATGCTGATTGAAAGAAGGCATTCCTTAGCTAACAGTAGTGCTTTTAACACTCTCTTGCCGCTGCTAGTTTGTTGGAGGGAAGCTGCTAACTGTGAAGAATGCTTTGACCGACAATGCCGATTCCCATCACGCTTTCAAGCCAGAGCTAGTCTTCTTCCCACTGACTTTCATACCTGGAATGGAGTTCTGACATGCTTAGCTAACAGCTTTAGAATGGAATGATTAGCTAGAAGATCCCTAGTCGTTGACCGGCAGTCAACCAAGCAAGGAAAGGAATCAGTCTACCGGGGAGTTAGTCTCATTCTAGTCAAGCAAGTTCCACTCTTCAATACAGAGTTCAAACCTTCAAAACCCAAGCAAAGATTGTAAGAGGAATCCGTACTTGCCAATGGTGTTGAAGTTCCTTCTTTCCACTGGCCAGTACGAAAAGGAAGAAGTGAAGTCAGATTGGCTTGGTCTTTCGATCCCATAAAATGCATCGGTCTCTGGTCGGAAAGAGAGAGAGAAGATAGATTGCCAGTGACAGATCAGAAGCACAGCTTAGAGACAAACTTACTTGCCACATGAGAGGAAAGAAAAACCCGACAGAAGGCGAAGTGAGACATTCACTTCACAGTAAAGAACTTCATTCCCTGTTAAATTCGGGGAAAAGCCTCGTCTACGAGTTCACTGTCAAGGTCAACGATTGGGAAAGGGAGTTATGTTAGAAGGTGAAAAATCTATGGGTGCCGAAGCTGCTACAATTGCTGAAGGAAGACTTTTTTATTATAGACGAGGGCCACCATTGAAAAATGGGGGTCCTCTAGTAAAGTAAAACATAACGGAAATAGCAAGCCCGAATCTTTGGGACCTTTAGTTAGCAGAGACCCATAGGTCTCTTCAGCGGTGTTTAGCCACACAGAATATAATGTAACCATCTTTGAATTCAGTTCTATAGTAGCACCATAAATAGCGCATAGCGGAGCAGCGCCCAGAAAGCAAGCTACTCCAATCATATGAAATGGGTTCAACGATCCAATCCATTCGGGGCTTCGGGGAACCTGTGGCTGGACAGAATCCCTCTTCCCATGAAGATGAAGTAGTGCTTTCTTCCCTCAGGGATTTTCGAAGCTAAGATAAGAGGCTCGTTGCCAAAGTTCCGTTAAAGCGATAGACATTCAATCATGAAGTTCTACCCTTGGTACCGAGCGAGGATTGGGGGATCACTTTCATCCGAATCGCCTTGCTCTGCCTCTGGCTCTAATGGATCTTCCTTTCACTCGTTAGTTGAAATGTCAGATCTTTCACTCACTGAACACCCACCTAATCTACACCTTTATAAGAAAAGGCTTTTCATGTCAACTGACTCTAGCTTTAAAAATTCCTTCCTTTAATCTGCTTTCATCCTATATACAGGATACCACCGAACCAAAGGAAACTGATTCAACCTGAACTACGTGAGAGCTCAAAGCTAGTCGAATCCTTACTTTTCCCGGGAAGCTATCTTCATTCAGGGAGGTTACGTTCATACCCATTTCACTGAGGGTATCCTTCTTCTCATCCCAGGAAGTCACTGACCTGAAATATCAGTAACGAGCTTACTCGCTGGACGCTTCTTTGTTGACTCGTTTCTAGGCATCAAAAGGTTATCTCAGCCTAAGAGACTTTACTTAGTGATAATCCCCAACGTGAACGCCCAAGGGAAAAGGAAAGAGGAGAAAGTCCTCAACCCGACTAGAGAACAGGGGTGGTAGGGGAGGCCTAACCGAGGGAGAGTCAAACAAAAGACGGCTACGGGCAGAACAAGAGCTAGCGCCTTTGATCATACACAGATCAAAGACCAAAAACGGAAGATAATCCTTGAAAGACGAATAGTTAGGCGCATAAAAACGGGATCCTAAGGGAGATCTCTTTTAGGTTCAATCAAAACCAGAAGTCAATTAGACAGGGGAGAAGGAGTGGATTATCCTTCGTTATAAGAGGAAGAAAGCATCAAATCCGAAGAATAGCGTAGTATAGATGTGGCCTTGGGAATGAGAATCCAATTTCCTTCTTCTCCTGGTTCTCATTGGCATAAGATAAGGCTCTAGTTCGACTAGCTTGAACGTGGGCTTAGCAGTAGGAATTCTCTTCAAAAGAAAAAATAAGGCGACAAATTTCCATTTTGAGCGGTCTAAACTTCGACCCTATAGAAAAGATCATCAGAGAGAAGACAAGCCTTTATGATTATGATTTCAGCCGAGAAGACTAGTAAAAGGAAGGATCAAGAATGTCATATATTTCAGGAGCTAGATTAGTTGACGATGAACAAGTAAGAATTGCCTCAACAAAATATGTAGTTTTTTTTGTATTTCACCGGTTACTAATCCAGTATACATATAGTAGGTCTCCTTCGAAACTCCACTAGTGGCTCGGCTTCGTCCTAGAAACTACTGCTTCCGCCTCTCTAGGCATGAGCAATAGCTCATGACTGGTATATGGATCTCTCTATGCAGTGATCGGTCTTCTAGAAACTTCGACAGAAGCGACTAGTCGCTTCCTGAATCTAAATGCCTCTTTACTTTAGTATGGTCTGTCTAGTCTTTCCAATGCCTCCTTCCTTGTCGCCAGCGAACGCTACTGCTACTAGGAGAGTAAGCAAGCTAACCTTGCTTGCATTCTAGAAACGGTAGCTTTCGCGCCCTTCCCGCCTGCTGAAATTGATTGAATGATCGTGACAGTTCTTCAAATCCTATTCAGTCTGATTAGATATATATGTCCCTGAAATAATCAGTTCTGCCTCTGTTTTATTTTCGGATTCCGAGGATGAGCCGGCCAATCCTAACATCTTTATCTGAGGAGCCGGTCGACGAAGCTTCCTCCTCAGATAAAGATGTCTCCGACGCTACTCTCTCGGCAAGAACAACTTTTTCTATTGTTGGCGGGTTCGGTCAGGAGAGACAAAAGCGAGATATCAGTCAAAAGCGGATATCGCCCCCCCATGCTCCCACGGTCCGCTTACCGAGGAATAGAAAGGGAGGACCCGGGGCCAGAGCAAGTTGGGTTGGGGTATAGAGCCGTAAGCGCGATGGGGGGTGACAGAGAACGTGCTCGTACGGTTCATAGAAGGGTATGATCAACTCGTTGATTGTTGGGAACTTTCACTCTTCTATATTCGAAATATGCCTTTCTAGGAGCATTACGATCTGCAGCTCAAATGGTTTCTTATGAAGTCTCTATTGGTCTTATTCTTATTGTGCGCCTTGTGGTGAGCGCGTTTGGATCCGCGAAGGCAATCGCTCGGATGTTCCCCTAACCCAACCCGGGAACAGACCGGAGGGAACCGCAGCATGGGGAATGTTCGCGTCTCGTCGCAAGGCTCATTTTTTTTTAGTTGTGGGTCATAGGGCGGGCTTCGGGCGGGCAGCTTTATCTGATCAAGGGCCGGGGCACAAGGGTCCTGGTACTATCCAGGTGCGAAGAACCCCGGAGGTGACTGCAATGAGCAAAAATCTCACTCACCGGCCTAAACGACGAGCAAACACTCGAACGTGAGAGCAAGGGATCACCCAACGAGAGGGAGGCAAAAACCATGCTTTCAGAGAAGTGACGGTCCGAATCTTATCTGAACTGCGAGAATAACTGACTAAGCCGTCCCATAAGGTCCATTCTCCAACTCCAAACGGGACGGGACCAAGCCTTTAGGTTGTTTAAGGAGGTTGGGTGACAGATCGGCCATAGGAGTACTCCGGGATATAAACCAGGGCAACAAATGTCGAGCATACGACGATGCCGCCCGTTTTCATTTCATGTAAGTCCCCGGCAGAGGAAAGGGCTGTAGGTGATGGCGCGTTTTGCTTCTTATCTGGAGAGGGGCGCTCAAATCGTTCCTATTGGGTCGTGCGTGGCAGCTAGTATAGATGAATAAAGGCGGGCTAAAGCTTGAACGGGACCTATTCTCTTAATAGGCGGCAAAGCTGAATAGGAAAGGGGCCGAGCTGACTGATGAGTGCAGAAAAAGACTCTCATGTGAAGCTAACATGGCTGGCTACATACAAGTATAGCCAAATTAAGATGAGACGGGACGGACGGGCAGAGGCCGCAGCGGGACTACCATAGAAAATAGGAGAAAACCCGCCCCCTCTAGCTAACATAGAAAGATATTTCCGGATAAAAGTAGTCTCTATGTAAATCTCTTCCCGACCAGGTCAGGCCGAATCGGGCCACACTTGGGAATGGCTCAGCCCACATGCATCATTTGATGAAAGCACTCCAGTCCAGTCGCCTCCTCGAAGTGGCTTGTCAACCCTGCTTTCCCTCCTTCAAAATAATGCTCTTCACCAAATGCCCTTCCTTGGGTTGGGGCAACACAGCAATGAGTAGTTCGCTCCACTCCCTCGAGAGCAGGATGCCGGCCGAGATGGAGCTGGGAGCCAACCTAGACTTTCCTGGGGCTTGCCTTGCCCCAACACCTAAAGAAAAGGCGGTCGCCGAAAAGGAACCAACCCAGCTTCTTAAAGAAAGCTTTGCTTGGTAGACGCTGCCTACTCACTCAGACAATGCTCTGAACACTCTCGTGTGCAGTTCAGCCGCCTTCTCCCATGCTATGCTGAGTCACAGGTAGCACCTCGGAAAGCACGGACGAGCCACATGCAGGGAAACTTGCACGTGTGGTTCTGGCCGGGGACTCCGGTATACTGTACTAATATGTGTAGGTCCCCGTAATTCGAGTGAGATTATCATGGCGCAAAAGCAGATATGGTCTGGTATTCCCTTGTTCCCTGTATTGGTTATGTTCCTCATTTCTTGTCTAGCAGAAACTAATCGAGCTCCGTTTGATCTCCCAGAAGCGGAAGCTGAATCAGTTGCAGGCTATAATGTAGAATATGCGCGGGATGCGATTCTTAATAGTCCACTGTTGGCGGAAGCCAATGTCCCGGGGTACCGGGGACTCATTCTGACTGAAACAAGGGGTGGGTCTTTACCAATTTTTAAAATATTCTATTTTAGGGAAGCCAAAAAACGTGAGCGCCTAGCGCGAGCCTTATTGAAAAGGCCCCTTACTATAGATGGGGCGCCCCTTACCTTATTGAAAAGAAAACTCAAGTATATTTATATATATATATGTATTAATATTAATGCGCGAAAGCATGCGATTCGAAGAAAGCAACAAGCGAGAAAAGCCCTATCCTATTAGTAAAGCACTTTTATTATTTACTAATAGAATAGATAGGACTTTGATTGCTTGTTTAGTAAAGTCACGCTTTTCATTTTGATAGGAGTTTTTGCTTTCTGGGACAGGGCACTCTTCATTCTTCATTCGAAACTAATGAATGTCCGGTCAGGGGGTTCTTCCTTGTTATCAAAAAGGGAGTTGGGTAAAGCAAACTCCCTCCTTGGACGAGCACGAGGCTTAGTCAAGTAAAACGAACCGGGTTGCGCTGCTTGATGCTCCGATCGAAAATCAGTGGGACCACGCCGGTACGACTGAATATGCGTTAGAAAGGTCAATCCCTCCCCTACGACACCAAAAAAACCGGGCCGAACTTCTAACAAGCCTGCCCGCTTCCATAGAACAATATCGTGGCAACGTAGACCTAAGTGGTATCATATTGGATCCTTGGGAACCATCACAAGTACGGCCGGCCTATATTTGAACGAGAATGCCGTGTCGTCTAGCGGAGCCTAGAAGAAGGTGACTCGCACAGATAGCTGACTCCTTTTCAATAGAAAGGAATAGCCAAACCAAGCCAGTTGTCTGGTAAATATCAGAGATCTTATTCTTATTGGCCGGCAAACTGGAGACGGACGACCACGGCCCCGACCTTACCAGCACCAGAGGTGTACTAATCAATGAATCCCCGAAACCCATTTTCTTTTCTGACAAAATCAACCAAGCCTAACCGGTCACGACATGTTGTTGATATTGATTGAGTTTGAGGGACTTTCGCTGACTGAATTCATCCAAAAACCCAGACCCCCGTAACCTTCATAACCAAAGCGTCACGACAACATCAAAAGGTGACTTTTGGATTCTTAAGTAGTGGTCGGCAAGGAAGAGCACGTAGGAATGCCGACCACTACTTAAGCCACAAGTGGCTGAGAGCAAGCGAGCAGCAAGCAAAAACTCCTATCAAAATGAAAAGCGCTACGCCCCTCTCAGAGAAAGCCATTGCGCGCTAGCCTAGCTAGCTAGCATTTTTCAGTTGGCTATTATGTTAGTTGTAGCTATCCTTCCCTCCTTCTCTCACTTCGGAAAGATTTTGCAGTATTTTCTTATGATGACCTGGTCGAGGGAGTATGATACATCGGTGTAAAAGGGATCTGTGAGGTTGGTTATAGTAAGGCCTGACCGGAAAGTGTTCTTGCTGAAATCATTAGAAAACGGGATAGGATTTAGAAAACGGGATAGGATTTATAAAAAATTCTTGGGTTTTTTTATTCCTGCCGGGATTTTAAAATCAATAACTCAATTCCTAGCGGGACTCAGATGACTAATGTAGAGATAGCCTTCGTACCAATCCTCGTTTACATGCTATACTTGACCGACGCTGGCTCCATACTGGTTTTTCTCCTTTCTATACCTATAAAGGAAGTCTATCAATGCTATTAAGGCTACTACCGCTACTAATACTAAAGCTATTGAAATTATAGCACTATTTCTGCAAGAGTCTCTTTGCTCCTATTCCTATTCTTCCTAGCTCCCAACCTGCCCTTCGCCAGTTGGAAATAGAGGCAAGAGGTCGCCCAACCCCGTGTTTTTTGCTTGAAAAGGGCCACTACTAAGGGAGGGTGGAAGGGAGAGGCGTAGAGATGAAAAAGTTGGTGTCACACGTACTCATTGATCGGTCTGTCCGCTGAAAGCGAGAGGAATGGGAGTGGCTCAACCGACGGGAAAGTCAAGTAGGAGTGGCTGTACTGTTAAGGAGATAAACGGAATTAGAGTGACCGCTTTCAGAGTTTAGGTACAGGCCCATAGATAGGATTCCATTCCGGTTCATTTTATTCGCGCTTTCTTACAAGAAGCTCAATAAGGCCAAGGAAAGAGGCGAAACTCAACTATAAAGGGGAACATTCGACCAACTATCATGAAAGAAGTGTTCGCATTTTATCCCTTTGGAGAGAGAAGGAAGGTCTTAAGAAATGGAATCAGGTCTTTGACAATCCAGTCTTAGCTAGCAAGTGTATGGACTCATACTTTGATGACTCCCTAGTAGCTAACGCTTCATCCTTGGAACGAAACATCTATTCTCTCTAGCTCTCGACTTGACTAGAATATTTCTTTAGCCCGGGTCGGGCATCAAGAAGCGGAATTGAGAGAAGAGAAGATATGCCCTTCTCTTTGGTCCATAGCTAGCAACTCACCGTACCAAGCGCAGGAAATCCTCATATTCCACTATCGTAAGGATATGGAGACTAAGTATTAAAGGCTGAGGACCTACCAGTTCAGGATAGTACACATCTGCCAAGAACTCTGACTGATCAAAATCTTTTAATTCGCTCATTCTTCTCATCAAATGCGTATCTAATCCTAGGTAGCCAGAAGCTACCTTGGGACAAGTTGCTAGGAGCACCGACATCGGCTTTATGCCTCTGCATGGACTCTCTACCGGCTGTCGCCAGAGAATGGAAGGAGAACAGCTCCACAACCTGACAAGGGAGGGGAGGCGAGACCTAAGTTTTGCAGGGTTTCCACCCTTCTTCTAGGCCATATCCCCCACTATCTTCATAGATGGAAGGGCCTTATAAGTTGGTTCCCCATTCCTTGGTTAAGAGGAATGGACGAGAGAGTGGGAAGGTCTCGGTCGTCTAGAAAACTTTCTCTTTCTTCATTTGTACTGCAAATAAGGTCTTTAGAGAAAGGTGCAATACCAAGACGACCAGAACTCTTTCTTACTTTTTTTTTATAAAATTTTTGGATAAGTTCTCCAAGCGTAATGATCAAAAAGCTACGACTTCTCTTCTCTTTTTCTATTTATAGGACGAGGAAATCGGGACCCTAAATGCAACCTTTCTCTCCACCAGAAAAGCAACTATAGGTCAACCGAACCCAAGGAAATCAAAGGCGAAGGTCCTAAGAAAACGACTTATTCAAGAGGAGCAAAGAGAACAACAGCAATCAGAGCCGGGGGAATGCGTTTTAAGAAAGCAAGTTACCCGGAGCCCTTAGAAAGAAACTTTCAACAGGCATGGTACGAGAGTGAGAGTCAGATGAATATTGCGGATTCTCATGTCAAACCTGAAAGTCATCCCCTTCCGCGGGTGGGATACCTTTTCTAGTAATGAAAGATCTTGGGCATCTGTCAGTTCCTTGTCTTCATCCCATCGAGAAAGACTAATGCAAAAGGTGAATTGAATTCCGGGTATTTTTTCGTATAAATATAGAGAAAAGTCTGTGTTCAGGTAGCTATGGAATTGCTCCCGCAAGGGAAGGCCCCTTACTCTTTCAAATAGGGTTAGACATGGCAGCCGCAGAAAGTTTCGACTAGGGCACAAGAACAACTGGCAGGATGCTACTTATTGCCTTTTTGAGGCCTTTCGAGGAACTACCTTATTTGGAATGTCTTTGAGGGTAATGTCGGGCTAAGGCTGACTTTTCATGTGAAGGTGTCGGTATTGCGCAGCAGGTTTTTACTTGGATCTTCGAGCAATCTCTATGCTATGCATGCTTTTTGCTCTTAGCTTTTTTCATTTTTAAATAAGGACTTCTTTCAGAAAATGTTAATAATAGGTCAACTCTATTCGAGAGGCATGGAATTGGATGTTTCTTATCCCAATAGTCAATAGAAGAGTGATGAGGGAAGAGCTTTCTTGGCCAAAGCAAGACTGATTAGCTCTTGAATTGAAGGAGGAATTCTTTCGCTACGACCCTTAGTCGAGTGAAGTGACCCGAGGGTGATAGAATACGCTCTTTAATTAAATGGAGCGCGGACTCAGGCAATAACTCAGGGTCAATTATTTTATCTTCGACTAATTTATCATAAATTTTATCAAGACACTCGTAAAAGGAATTCAATTCTTCACCGGGTAAGAAAACATCCTTAGAACGATTAAAAAAAGAAATTTGATCATTAACCCATTCATTATACTCTCCATTATGAAACCTCCTAACCCTAAAAAAAGTATACGAACTAAAAGAAGTATACGAAAGTCTCATCCTTTTGTGCGAATCGAATGCATACATAGTATTTTATGTTAAAAACCCAAGGATGGGTATGATTTGAAGCACCGTTCCTGTTGTCCCTACCATTCTCACCCTGTAGTAAGACTAATTAGTATAGCATTAATACTGATAAGTAGAAGTCATCCTCGGGTGAGACGGGGCCTTGGTGTATTATTTCCCAGGAGAATATCAAGGTGAATTGACCCTGATACCTGGTGCTTCGTAGGGCGGGAAAAAGATTCCATTTTTTCCCTAAAGTGTTACATATTGATAAGGGGTCTAAGACAGATTTTCTATGCCACTAGAAAGGCTAGGAATTCCAAACCGGGGATGCCCGAAAAGCCAGAGTTCGATCCCTTCATGCCCTTCTTTAAATTCAAGGCAGAGTTTCATTGAACAGCTGATCTTGGACTTGCAATCATTGAGTTCAGAGCTGACTGAATTGCTTAAGAGAATTTCCCATAGCTAAAGCGAAGACTGATTCATTTTGATCTGGTCAAGGAAGATAAAAAAGCAAACAGTGAGAGTTCCCAGTGCCCCTCTGACTCCGTACTTGGTACTTGAAAGAGAGGCTTGAAGCCGAGTTGCAGAGTATAATATGAATAGTCATAAGTCATAAGAGGGGCTGGTTTTCTTTCTTGATAGCATGGCTTTCACGCTCACCGGTCTGGGAAGAGACTGAAGGCATCCCTATGTGGTTAACATTTCCCTGAGGCGCCTAGCCTTTATGGGCAAGTAATCCATCCCGCCATTCCTTATTGCGCACTTCGGTTTGAATAAGAATCAGAGCAATCTCTAGTTTCGAATCTAGTCTTGGCATCAATCCCAGTCCCTTAGTGAAAGCAAAGCCTTCAAGCTCAATCCCAAAAGCTCTAGTCCCAGAAAAAGACTTCAAAGAAGTAGCTCGTGGAACTGAGTTCCGCTAACCGCTTCTTGCTAACAAAGCTGTCCAATTAAATGAATGTGTTTGCGTCCTCTCTTCTTAGTTTACGATTATCCCTGCTCTTCCTCAGATGTGGATATCTTGACCTGGTCGAAAGTAGAAATGTGTGATTGGCTTCGTCCCGGTAATTCCTTCAATAAATAGCAGCTCCTTCTCAAAGACCGTATTCAATAGTTGCCAAAGAGGCCTTTTCTTCCTCACAGCGCATTCTCTGCCATTGATTCTATCACACCGGAAACCCTCATAGTAAGAGTGGTGACACCAGTTAATTGAACACGTTCCTATTCTCGATGCAGCGGCTCACTCGCACCAACGGATACTGTCACAGCTAATTTAAGTGCTAGTCCAGCAACTGCGGTTAGCCCTTATTCTATTATATAGAATCTATAATGCAAGCCCTGAGGATTCCATCTAATCTTAGTATGTCCATCCTGAGATATCAGTAGGAGTAGGATAGGAGGGTTAGGCATATCGCTGCCATTAGCACATCTTAATTCGTAGATCGGATCTTTCCGGTTTAAGGACTTATGTCTGCTGGGCCCCAAGCCCCTCTCTTCATTGACTCTTGGTACCTAGACACTTTGAATCAATCCCCTCTTTATATGTATCTGAGTTCGACACTCCATATCAGATCTCTAGGAAAAGGGCTGAGAGCAAGACCATATCTAGTTAAAGTTACTAGCCCCTATACTAGCTCTTTGTTCTCATAACAAAGAGTTTGACAGTTATGATTTCAATTGAACGAATATTCATTTAGTGAATTAGTGAATCTAACTTCCATCGACTAAGATTCTAGCACTCAGCTGTGCCATTTCTTTATTAGTTTAAGCTTGAAGTGTGAATGGATTTCCAGATAAGAAGCGCTACCCTGAGCATGTGTCGGTAAAGGAAATCACAAATGACAGGAAGTGAGTGGAAAGTCTTTTTCGGTACTTTAGCATGGTAATGAAGAGGACTCATTGAGCAGAGTTTCCTGTAATTGAAGGCCAAGGAGGGCTGACATAATTGATTCATGCTTTCCCTTCTATAAGGAGGATTACTAGAAAAAGCTTTTTTACAATAAGATGCTTGATTCTCAAAAGTACTCATCCTAGTTCGATTTCGATACTTGCATCAAGTGGTCTTTTCCTTTCAGCCCCTGCATCCTCTACTTTACGAGCTAGTTTCAGTTGTTGGAATTGCTTTCCTTCTCCTGGCAAGTAAAGAGCTAGAGGGTTAGGTCAGGCACAAAGGAAAGAGACTGTTTCAATCCAGCGGATACAGTACTTATGAAGCATGAAAATAGAAAATAGAGGTAACATGTCTAGGGGATGAGTCCGAGTAATATATTGTCATGTTTATTATCCATCTTCTACGTACCAGTTGTCCCCCAAACAGGATAAGTCAAAATTGTGGGAGTCGCAGTACCCTTTATTGCAGTAGTCGTACCTCTGACTGCCATCTTTTATAGCCTTCGAGAAATTCAAGCTTTCAAATGATTTGGCTTGGGGTGCGAGCCTCTTGGAGTGGAAGTGGAAATTAGAGTTGAAAGCCAAGTTTTCCTTAACTAGGTTTAGGTTCTATTTTTCCTCTGCTTGTCCTTTTAAGCCCATCCAATTACATTTGGAGAAAAATGAATCCTGTACGTGAAAATCCTTCTATTAAAGTAATCTTGTTGGAGGGGGCCCTCCTCACCACTCCCCCTCCCCTTATCATGGAAGCAAGCCAAACCAAAGCAAAGCAAACTAACCATGACAAAGGCCCCCCAAACGGCTGCGTGAAAGAAGTCCTTCCCTTTCACTGCGCTAACTTCGGGTCACTAGAAAACAAAAAGAATCAAGAAGGACATCATTAAAGCAAACAAGGCAATAGCTTCGGTTAAAGAGGCGGAGCCAACGTGTGCAGAAAATCCAACAACTGATGGAACGCTTGACTGGAAAAGCCATAAGTGGTTATATCTTTTAGAATATCCACTAAGTGATTTAAATCTCCAGGTTCGCCAACAATTTCATCCACTAATTGGAGATAAGTCCAATTTTCAGGCAAAGGGAAGTTGTGTTGGTTCAAAAGAGTTTTCAGAGAATTTGCAATTGAAGTTCGGAGTGTTCGAGAACCAAAATGATATAAGGTGACTGGCCCCGGGTTTTCAACATTTTGAACCACGGGGTTCGTCGGGTTATTCACAGTCGTAAGTAAGGGGTTCACTAAATGGTCCGTTTCAAACATATTCTGTTGTTGGGTGATACCCTGAGACAACGTTTTAATTGTCTCCAAAAGAATGATTTTATTTTCCATCAAACTACTTTCCCTCGGTTGTATGTAAACCTCCCCTTCACCCCCACCCCCTAAAGTGGTAAAGAAGGGCTCTTTGGGGTCTAATTTTCTTTCTATCTGACAGGACAAACAAATAGGAAGGGATGGTTCTTTCATTGCATTGATAGAATTGAGAAGAGAATCGTTGGTTTAACCGACGAACTACGTGGGAAAATGGACCTTCTTTCTTTGATTTCCTTATCAGAGGGGGGCTCCTTAGGGAGCTATTGAATTGAAATCTCGTAAACTCGGTAGCTCCTAAACTTCGCTCCTCGCTTTTGTTCAATTATAAATAAATAACCACTTTGATGGAGATTTGTAGCATCATTCAAGTAAATACAGATTGAGATCGTAGAAACATGAGCTTGTAATATAGCTACACCTAATTCCAGACCGGTTAATGCAAGAACTATAAATAAAAGACCAGGATCCCCTATGAAATATAAAAGATCATTCATACATAGCATAGTCCAAGCGGACCCACTTAAAATCTTTACTGAACTATGACCGGCCATCATATTAGCAAATAAACGTATTCCTGAGCTTAATGCGCGAAAACAATGAGGGATTAGCTCAAGGAGTACTAAAAAAGGTGCTAACGGCAGTGGGACTCCTGCGGGTAATGAGAAGCTTAAAAAATGAAGCCCATTTCTTTGAAATCCCACTATAGTAATGCCTATAAAAATAGAAAATGAGAGACCCAAAGTAATGAGAAAATGACTTGTAACTGTGAAGCTATAAGGTATCATACCCTGGGGATTACGAAATAACGAAAAAGTAAAAGTGACCGAGATGCGAGGGAAAAACTTTTGTTTAACATTTCCGGAAAGACCACCTATTTGTTCGTTTACCGGGTTCGGCACGAAATCATAAAGAAGCTCTACCAAGGATTGAAAAGCATTTGGTACTGAATTTCCTCCTCCCTTTTTCGTAACAAAATGAACCAGAAGTAGGACTAAACAGAGAGTTAGCAACATAAACAAAGATGGATTTGTGAATGAGAAATAAAAGTTTCCTATATTCATTTTTATCAATGGGAGAATCTCAAATTGCTCAAGGGGACTCTTTTGCATTAAAGAGATCTCATTAACTAGCTCCTTCCAGATACAACTATTTTCAAAGTCCTCGCGCGCCATTTCATTGCTGAGATCAATTACATAATTAACTTTTGTATCTTGTAAATCCCAAATATGTTCTAAAAGTTCTCTGACGGACGACCAGGCTGGAGGCAATTGAAGACCAGTTGCCTCCATGTTATTTTGTACTCTAGTAGATAAGTCCTCGATGACTGAGTTCTTATCATCGAGCGCAACAAAGGTAAAATTTTCCATTGCTAGTTTGAAAACAAAGATTCCCTCGAGACAGAAAGCCTGTACTTTTAGTGAATAATTCTAGTTTGAGTTGTGGTTGGTTGTTGACCAACGGAAAGCATGGGAGTGGAGCTCGCCTTAGCGAGCGAAACACGCGACATAAAAGAGAGTATGAAAAAAAAGCTTATATTATGAAAGCGGAGATCCTGGATAGCGGCCCTGTTTATAAAGGATCTACAAGGGGAGATCTATATAGAATTAGGTTTCAACTTTCCCTATCTCGGAGCCAACCCTAGGGCTAGGGTGAGGCCGGGAGGTTTGCGAAACACTCCGCCGACACCGATGTCGCCAGCAAGCTTCATGCTCTCTCGATGATCGGGTTCTGCCCCCGAGATTGGAGTGAAGCATGTTGGTGGTGAATGAGGACTTCGAACTCACTGTGTTAAGCATCCAATTTCTAAGCCCTCAATCCGTTGGGCCCTTCGTGGCCCCGTTAGTCAGCTTGCCCATCAACTAACCCGCCTTCCAACTGTCAACAGGAAACACCTTATATTTCCACGACGAACGACCCGTTCATCCTTTAATAATCTAAAATAAAGTCGTTGTCTGATAAAGCGAGCTTCCGCATTTCAAAGAGGGGAAGGGCCTCTCTCTGTCATAGGCGGCCGGAGGTCTCGCCTGGGATGAAGCGCTACTTCACTTCACTTATGTTATTTGTTGAGGGACAACGGAAATGAAAAAGCGAGATAGGGGGTCTGGGGGAGGCCCCCATAATATGAGTACTCCTTCAGTCAAGTAAGACCCCTTAGCCTTTATATTTAAATTTATATTTAAAACCGTAGGAATCGACTTGTTTTGCGTTAATGGGGCTTTGAGGGACGTCTTCTGTTTCCCTTATCAAGGGCGATTAGGTCTGGCTTGCTTGCCTTCAACTAACAACACTACTAGAAGTATTCCGCTTCCACGCTTCAACACTTAAGTAAGCACCCTCTAATCGAAGAAAATAGATTTCGCTCCGCTAATCTCCTCTTTCTCCTCTAGTTCAGAACTCAAGAAGTACGGAACAACTCTCAGAAATCTTCCTTACCACCTCACAAACAAAACAGGTACTTTGGTCCAGTTTCTCGAGGTGCGTGCGGAATCCATATTTCCCTAGAACGGTTCTCGCTCTCCTATAACTCTAACCAAGAAGGTTTCCACTTCTCACTCAGAACAGAAGTTTTCGGGAAAAAGCCCCGAGTTGGCAACAGTCGAACGCTAAGTCCCTGATATAGCTCAGCGAACTAGCCAAGGGTCAAAGTACCAAGGCAATCGACAATCGAAGGTCGAGGTTCCAAGACAAGAGGGTGTGAAGCAAAGCGGTTCTCTGGTGCAAGCTCCGGTATTTAATGAAAATCTTTTCCTGTCGATACGGACTCGGGATGCGCTTTCCCGAAACAAGAAGAAGAGGGAATTTAGTGAGGCTTCCCTTTCCTAAAGCCGACTAATGCATTTTGATTTCATTCCTTGCCCCTGGGATGAGAGGATAAAGGCCTTCCTAAAACGATTTTCTTTCATCGAGTACTTTCCTTACTGAACTGCTCACCGGAACTACTTTTCTTTTCCTTCACTTACAAAGGGGGACTTAAAAGCATTTCTTCTTCAGGGTCATCGAAGAACCCCTTGTTTACCGCTGCTATACTATTACGGCTTTCGTCCTTGGGCTTCCACGCCAGGAAAGAGAATAACTCTTAAGTGGCAAAGAAAGTTCTTCCCAAAGACGAGTTTCACGCCTTCTACAGGGATATGGTCTCTATCGTCTGGTCTTGCTTTTCGTCTGAAATAGTATGTAGTAAGCCGGGTCCCTGTTAGCTACTTGCTTTCCACCGTCATTGGACTAGGCTTCCCGGATCCCCTTTCTTCGGTGCTGACAAACAACTAGACGGTCAAGAAATCTCCCCACTCAATCAATATCCATCAGAGGACTTTCTCAATGGGGATTGTTTTCTTTCCCATGAGGCTTTCTGACTGGAGAAAGTAATGTTACGTACGCTTTCGAAAGCTCTATGAAGAGAATCTTTCAGATATTTTTTCCAGTGCCAGTTCGGTTGGAGATGTTTGTCCCAATTCCGAAGATTCCGATTCCTGATCCAGCTTCCATACTTTTATCTGCTACTGAGACAATTGTGCCTTTTGATTTGGCACCTACTAGCATTGGTCCAGCAGTGACTTTGTTCTTCCCACGACATGGCCGTTCGGTTCATTAGATACTGAAAAAGACTATTTCCTTATAAGTGGGATTCCCAGCTATCCTTCCCTCCTTCTCTCACTTCGGACCTCAGCCCCAGAATCAGAAGAGGAACTATTGGAGACCTGGGGGCCCCCTATAGAAACACTTATTTCATCTGAAGATTTTTCAGATACGGAAAAATCTTTATAATCGTTGGGTGAATAACGAGTGGGCAAGGTGGTTGTTAAATCATCACCTTATATTATGTTAGAACCAAATTGATAAATAGATAACTTGCGCTTCATATCACATGAATTTTTGAATTGCTCTGCCCTCCATGTGGAAGACTTTTGGTTAGTCCAACTGAAAAACACTTTTCTTGGTTGTTGACCAAGCATGGGAGAAAGTAAGGAAAATTTGGAACATTTCGTTTCTGTTTCTGAGCAGAAGAGCCGTTTTCAAGTAGTGTTCGATCGATTTCGTCAATATTATATTCTCTTTACTTTACGAAATTTCGATAAAAGTTTGAACAAAACCCTTTCTTTTCTACGCTACGAGATTTATTCTCTTATTCTTTCTCGAGTTACAGGGGCAGACCACTAGAGTGACTTTCTCTTATATAAGAGACACCAATGATAGATATAGATGTAACACTAACCCAATCTGGAAAGTGGAGTAGAATCAATCAACTGGCATACCTTTAGGCATACCTTGAATCTAGCCTACAATCCTTTCTATCTTCTCTTAGGAAATTGAGAGACCTGATTCAATTGAAAGTGGTACTGTTGATTGAATTCAACCAAACTTCTTCTCTGACATCAACTATTATAATAAATAACTTCCTCCGTCAAAGCTATTCTTCCATGCCATTCATTCTTGCTAGCACAGGAAATCTAACTCATTCTAAGGTAGAGCTCTTAGAGTCCTACTGAAAGGCAGTTCCTTAGTTAAAGCAAGGAGAGCAGAAACAGAGGTATTAGATGTAAACTAATAGTCTACCATAGGTCTTAGAGAAGGCACTGATTGACCTAAGTAAGTAGGCAAGGGGAAGAGTAAGTAGCCAAGGGCTAAGCCGGCGTAGGGAAAGATCAGACTCTTTTTCTATTCCCCGCTCCTATCCTATCTCTAAAGGGGAGAGTGATAGTTGCTGTCCTTTTTCCTGCCAATCAAAATTTGTTAAGCTTTAAGCCCTTCAATTGCTAATAAAAAGAATCTTTCTTCTCTTCTCTTTTAATAGGATCTGACTTGACTTAAGGAACAAGGCCTACTTCAACCGGCTTACGGGATCTCTAATCTCTTTGGTGTCCGAGGGAACTTCATTAGATTTGCACGTGTTAAGCATATAGCTAGCCTTCCTTCTGAGCCAGGATCAAAGTCTTCTTTATATACACAATTATCCGTCTAGTCAGCCCTTCGTACCAGAAGAGTGCAGAAAGGAGGAGAGACTAAGCACGAAAGGGGATGCAAGCAAGGAAGCTAGCCTATGTGGAAGAAAGAAAGAAAGATCAGTGAGAGACAGTTCCGCTTACCTTACTCTCTTTTCAATCTTTATCTGTCTGAATAAGAAATCGAGGATCTTACGCCTCCGGGGACCGGCTTCGCGAGACCATTTCGGACTACACATGGCTAAGCTCTATTGGTCCTTGGCTTATCGATTCAACTGAGTCTTACTCAAGAGAAAAGAAAGAACTGAAGCAAAGTGAAAGTTACAGTCATCTTTCTATACGCAATTACAGATTTTGATAGCCCTTTTCATTAGATAGCGAAGTGCACCATCTTCGTATGCGGCACCAGAAGATATGCATTAACTAGTAGAACTGCCCCGGAAAAGGTTAGGGCCGGAGTGAAGAACCTCAGTCTATCTCTGACGTTCTACTTTCCATGGTCTTTAGATAGGATATTCCTTAAATATAAGGGTTTGTGGTCTCATCGCTGACTCAATGTTCAATCTTATCTACTTCGAGACTGTTCAATCGCAGGACTCTGTCTTTACTTTCAGGATCTTTCCCTTTTAAATTCAAGCCAATGAACGAAGACTTCCTTTCGGAAATGCTGTTGAAAGATTCATCCTCTGTGCACATAAAATTCTTCCTTAAAACAGGGCATTTCTTGCTTATCAAAGAAGACTGATTTAAGAAATCATAACCAATGAAGTAGCGAGCAGGTTTAGATTGGTTATTACGCGTTCGTGTTCCTTCCACACCGACTAGTTGAGCTAAAAAAAAGAGTTTTCTTTTATTCCATTCCCATTGAAATAAAAGAGGAATAAGGGCTCAAATCAAAGCTCCTGCCGAAAGACGATCCGGTACATCGAAACTGTTCGTAATAGGCCGAAGAATGGTGCATTAGATCCGGTAGCTCGCAGAGGGAATTAGATCCAGTAAAGGCCAGCCCTTAGGCTTAGGTACAACCTTACCGGTGCTTTCTTCGTGAGTTTGTCTTTCTATTTTATTTTATTTTAAAAAGTTTATGCCCTTACTCGCCTAGAAGGAAGAAGTCCGGAGAGCGAAGGAACGAGTCCCGGGATTAAGGGAGTTCAGCCCAGGGCAAGAATCAACCAAATAGGTAGAATAGACTGGGAAGGTAGTTGTTCCACTCCTCTTCTGTCGCTCTCATCTCTGCCTTTCATCCACATCGATACCCCCGATCTCTTTTCCCACTCGTTAGGGCAGCGGTTGGAGAGGTAAAAGCTCAATTTTAGGCTGTTTTCCGAATCGTGTGCCGAAGCAAGGTAGTTCCTTTTTTCAGGGGAGCTAGGCAGGGAAGAGCCTTTCAGGCTGAAGAAGAAGAAAATAAGAAGATGCCCATTTCTATTTAAGAAAGGGCGATAGGAAGAACAACAAAAGCTTTTAAGGCGGAATAAATAAGCCTACTTTCATGAAATAAAGAAGGAAAAGGCTCATAGAGGGTTTGGATCTACTCTACTTAGGTAGAGACACAAGATGAAAATAAATGCCATTCCAAAGACAAAGAGGTGGTTACAGAATTATTTAGATTTTTTCTAGTCGCCAGGCTGGCTTTTAAAATAAATAAGAGGGCGACGGATAAGGTCGAAATGGCTAGCCAAGCAAGGACAGCATGGAAGCAGGTTTCTGTTGCCTTTGTTTGTCGCGAAGTTTTTTGTTTTTTCCTGATATAAATAGAATATAGAGCTGATCTTTCCCGAAGGAATTTTATCCTCGCTCATCTTTGGCTGCTTGTGAGAATACTTCTGTTGGACCTATTTGACCCCGCCCGTTCCATCGCTTTTCCTGTATAGAATCACTCTATCGTAATTGAACCGGGAAATCTTCCTCTTACAAAGAAAACTCCAAATCATCTAAATACTTATATAGAGGCTTTCTCACCACCGACATGGGGGTGGGAGAAGGCATTTCACCAGCGACCCTCTTGGCTTTTGCGGCCGGGGGTGCCTTTTCTCCTTGTCAGGAGTAGTTACTTTGTTCCCAGGGAGTGCAGCAACCACTTTCTTTCCCGGAGGCGGCAACTTTCTTTCTAGAAGTAGGAGTTTTGCTGGATTTTGAGGCGGACCCTTTGGAGGTGACAGCCTTGGGATTGACGGGGATCTTCTTTTCCAATCTTTGCGATTTGAGTTGTTGCAGTAGCCACTGCGGCTTTGGACGAACCGACTTTAGAGGTCGATCCTGATGAAGTCATTTTTCCAGCCCCGGAAAAGCCTTCATGGGAGCTTTCTTAACAGCCAGTGGAGTGACAGCAGGTTTGACCAAAGAAGTGGATTCCTGGTAAATGAATAGTTGAGATTCCATAGGAGGTAGGTGGAGCAAAACCTTTTATTTTCATCGAGATTGGGTTGGTGTTCAATGTACTTGGTACAAGATCGAAAATCATGCTCTTAGGAGCCCAATTATTCCCATGCTTTCCGTTGGTCAACAACCAACCACAACTCAAACTAGAATTATTCACTAAAAGTACAGGCTTGACGGAGTTAAGCTGTCTGGAGTGATTTTTTCTCAATCTCATTTAATGACAAATTTGTTCCGATCCTTTTGCTCAACTTTTCTTGTTCTTTTGGTATTAAGTTCGAAGAAGATCTCAATCTATAATGAAGAAATGATAGTAGCTCGTTGTTTTATAGGCTTTATCATATTCAGTCGGAAGAGTTTAGGTAATACTTTCAAAGTGACTCTCGACGGGAGAATCCAGGCTATTCAGGAAGAATCGCAGCAATTCCCCAATCCTAACGAAGTTGTTCCTTCGGAATCCAATGAACAACAACGATTACTTAGGATCAGCTTGCGAATTTGTGGCACCGTAGTAGAATCATTACCAATGGCACGCTGTGCGCCTAAGTGCGAAAAAACAGTGCAAGCTTTGTTATGCCGAAACCTAAATGTTAAGTCAGCAACACTTCCAAATGCCACTTCTTCCCGTCGCATCCGTCTTCAGGACGATCTAGTCACAGGTTTTCACTTCTCAGTGAGTGAAAGATTTGTCCCCGGGTGTACGTTGAAAGCTTCGATAGTAGAACTCATTCGAGAGGGCTTGGTGGTCTTAAGAATGGTTCGGGTGGGGGGGTCTCTTAAAAAGAAAGAAGATGAATAGAATCTAATTAATGTTCATGCTAACAGAAGAGCGGATCCAATACCAAGACGACTTTTTTCTCAGGAAGTGCAGCAAGTACTTGAGAGATTATGGGATATCATGCCCCACGAGTGAGTTGCCAAGGTAAATCGAAAGTCATTCTTTGCCTTTTTAGATATTCTATACATATATATATAGAGAGAGCCAGTCCTCTGGAGTGGCTGAGAATCTTATGTTATAGCAAAAGGACCAACGACGATCCTATCCTTTCTATCGTTTGCGCTTGCTTTTCACTCTCAAAACAACGGTCTTCTATAAAGCGAAGCAAAGCGCATGACGCTGAAGTGAAGAAAGCTCAATAAACACACAAGAACACGGTGCAGGGCATAGCATAAATGAGACCGCTGATCGTTTGATAAAACATATATGCTTGACCTTTCTCGATGCTTGGGGTGACTTACTTACCGACCCAGCGGTGATCGATGACAGAATGGTAAAAAAAAAATCCAAGTCATTGGAGAACTACAAAATCCAATGACTTCTCTCTTTACCCCTTTGCCTATCTCCTAAATGGGTGTGCACCCCCAGGGGCCGGCTTCCCACTCTCTTATGCAGCATTTATTAGCTTAGCTGAGTTGGGTGGATCGTGCAATAAGCCTCTCTCGACCCTCCCTTTCTCATACGTCTTTATGAAAGCCTCTTGCCTTTCGGGATCCGGTCCCTCCCTATCCGAGATGTGCTCTTGAAAGATCTCCCTCGACAGCGCAGTTAGGTCTTAGAGAAGGAACTGATTTACTTAAGTAAGTAGCCAACTTCCGATAATCATTCCTTGCTTTGCGCTAGATTCAGTATGGTGATGCACATTTTTTAAATAACAAGGGAAAATAGCTCTTCTTAAGAGAATGGCTGCTTTGGGGAGTTCTCTTATATACGATACCCACCATTTGATCGAATTCCTCTTTATTCTCTTCCTTAGCTTAGCAGCCATTCTCTTTCCAAAAAACCTGTAACTGTAAATTGAATAAGAGAAGACAAAGCTACGCATTCACTCGTAGCACTCCTTAGGCCTCCCATTAATATGACTGGCCGACATGGAGCCATGCGCATGATTCTTTCTTTCTCCGTTCGATCATTCTCCACACTTGAATTAGGAGGGGATTCTCTTCTCCTCTTTGTGTCCGTCCCGTTGATGAGAGGATTTTCCCTGGCTGTCACCCATGAAGTTAGATCTTTAATCAGTGAAGAGTAGCACGGTAACAGGTTTCCTAAAGACTTCTCGTCGAGAGACGGGTACCCCTCTTCTCTCGAAAGAAGATAAAAGGGATGGAAGCATCATAACACTACTTCTCGAAGATCGGATCATGTTCCAATAATACAATAATAACATATGTATAGATGATTACGTGATTGGTTTGTGTTCATTCAAAGGAAGTAGGACAAGGGCAGTCTCCCTCACAGTAGGGATACTAAAAGGTTCGAATTGCTATCTCTGCTGGTGATCATCTTCTTTGTCCCGGTAGAGAACTGATCATCGAGTGCTTTCTTTATCCATTGAAGTTCACCCTCATCTTCCTTCCCCACCCATCGCTCCGGGTTCGAGTAGCGGTCCGACAAGTTGAGACGAAAGATGTGAAACTTCATTCAGTGAGATTGGGTTAGTGCTTGTAGAATTGGAGAGAAAGATGGGCTTTGTGCCCTAGGAGATCTTCTTTATATATGGTATATAATAATACAAGAATATACGGTATTTACACCGTATGTACAGAATAATATACAGCTAATAGTGCTCAGTCTACGAGAAGATTGCCCGTCTTCTTGGTTTGGGGTCTCTCGTTTGAACCGAGCGTAGAAAGAATTGAATTGTGCATGAATTGCTTATCATCAAATCATTGAAAAGAAATGGATCGAGGAATAGTATAAGAAGAAGAAATCGGAAAGGCTGCATCTGCATCGCACGCATAGCGATGAAATAGCTGATGAACTGAAATAGCTAGGGGGCAAAGAGCGATAGGAGAGGCTTGCAGTGCAGCAAGAAAAAAATAATGAATTGATTCTTTATTTGATCTTTTTGTCGAAGAAAGAAAATTCACAGTCGAAAATGAAGAAAGAGCTCTTGTCGCCCTTTCCCTGTTGTCGAACGTTGCTTAACGCCCGTCCTTCCATGGTTGAACTCATTCTATTATTGGCGGGCTGGGGGCTTGGTAATATTCGAAGTGAATGCCTCAACTCATAGTCTTCGTTGCATCGTCACTTTCGGATCAAGATCAAAAAGAGGCTTCCGCTATCAATGACTTTGTACTGGGAACCGAAAATGTACCCAAAAGATTGAAAACCGTTCAACCAATCGTTCTCGCCTTGACTTCTGGGTCCCCTTTCCTTTGGCGCAATCCTAACTCACTCAATTTGGGGGGAACTCCTGGTTCATTAGAAAAACCGGCTTTAGCCTTTGTGGCTTGGTCGCAGCTCTATTATTAGCTCCACCGGGAAAGGCTTCTCTAACTCATGAACTTCCAGGGCGGAATCTAAGGTTGAAAAACGTGTCAACGGGCTTTGCCTTCATTGAGCTTCAAAGCATTCCCGCTCCCTACAATCCCAGAACTACGGCTACAAAGGATCGTGCAGTGTCGGGTTCGAAACTAGCTCCTCCTGCTTCCTTGAGGGATCCTCCTATCAAGTATAAAGAAAGGGCAGTTCGTTATCACTCGGATATTCCCGATTTCGAAAACACAATAGTCACAATCTTAGATGGACAGAAGTGTCCACTTGAGTCAAAGTCTTCAGTCAGTTAGGAATTGCTTAGAGTAAGATGAGCGGACCAGGGCAGTGGACGGGCTTAGAAGGCTTCTCCCAATCCCAGATCGAGTTCCAATCGCAGAATTGTTCTCAAGCGAATGGCTTTTACTCAACCTCAATTCATTCAGTTAGGACCTCCCTTTATGTCATTTCTTTCCTTGCCAGCGTGAGGAGTCAGATCGGATTCTAGCACTTGCATGGAATCTGGGATAGTGGCTATTGGCATGAGCACTAGCATCTTGCTAACATCGGCTTTTTCCTCCGACTAGAAGGGGATCTTGTTCACGGCGGATTCAAGATCCTCAAATGTGGCTTTGGCTGAAGCTATCTCATTCGTTCTTTTTTATCTTTTGATTGGTAAGTAGCCCTTTTCGGGTTAGTTGAAAGACCAAGAATGGCCTCTTTGAAAGAAGACGACAGACATGCTGGGAAGGAAGGAGATGTGGCCTAAGTAGGTACAACAAAAGGTACTAGTATGGGCGCAATATGCGATTGGAAGCTCTTCTTTGGCAGGTTTCATGATTTGCTAATCCGATCTTGTAAGTTGGCTTATCTTAGGCCACCGACTGAGACGATGGCTTTCTACCCGGGTAGAAAGAAGACCAATCGAAAACCTTGGAAGCAACAAATCGCGGGGCGTAAGCTGTTGAATAAGCTGTGGGTCTTGAGGCAGATGTGGCATCTTCTGAACCACCGTAGTTAGGGGGAAAAAGCTCATCTTTTTTCAATGCAACCAGAGGGCTCTTAGTACGCTAACGCTACTACCTGCCCAGTAAGAGGATGTTTTTTGGTTTATGTCGTCCAAAGAAAGGGCTTCCCTATCAGCACAAAGAAGAAATTCAATAAGAGAGGATTTCATCAAGAAAAGACAAAAACCGCATTGAGTGGGGCCTGCCCTTACAGAGCTTCTCTATCAAGAGCTGCTAGTTGGTGGTTGAGGGGTAATAGGTTCCGCATAAGCTACATTTCGTGGGGGAGGCACCTATCCAGTACTTCCGAACTCGTCTTTCATCTACAGACATTGGGTCGCTAAAGCCAATAGTTCGGTGTCCGGGCAACAGCCACTCATCTTTGGTTGCAGCTTCGGCTTCAGCCTATGCTTTCAGTTCACTCTTTTCTCTCGAAACTTAGGGTAAGGGAAGGCCATACAATCGACGGAAGTCTGAATCCGTAAAATATCGGATAAATTCACGGTAAATTTATGAATATCTACCGTGATGGTTTAATTGTTGGAGAAAAAAATGCAGACTCCCATCCATGATATGCCGCTGAAAAGCATGTCGTAGGTCGCCAACAGGTTCAACCTTTTCCTGCAAAAAATGAAAAGCTTTTTTCCTTATATCACTTATCACTATACGGTGATAGATCCTAAATTCGACTAATATTCTGAGATTCCCCCTACGAACAAAGGAGCGACTCGCCAGGCTCGAACTGGCATAAAGAAAATCGGATTCAAGATTTGCCTATCTTCCGTCAAGAGGAGTCGCTTTGATAGTAGGGGCAGGGGCAGCTGCTGAATACGATTAAGAGGACAATGAGTGAGTCGAGCAGGAGAGGCGCATGCTTTACTCCACTCCATAGGGGTCACGGTAAACGGACGAGACAAAGTGACCTTAGTCGACACGGGGGCATCGCACAAGTTTCAGACTAAGGTAAGCGCGACGAGGCAGTAGAACTCAAACATCTCCTGCGATTCATCCTAATCCTGCGAGAGGAGTGACCTCCCAACACACCGGATCATAGCGTAGCAAGACCTTAATCTCTCACGATTGATCCAATGGACCTAGTTGCTAGCTTGACCCCCGGATTCGTCAAATAAGATGGATTAGGTAGGGCTCAGTCATCATCACTCGCGCTCGATCTACCTTGTACGGAGTCCCCGGCGGGTCCTTGGACCCTAAACAGCCATTCAGACAGAAGGAGCCAAGATGTATGAACCCAGTGACCCTCCCATCCTTGGATAGCTCTCGGGATGGATTTACAGCTTCCGTGGGCGATCTCCGAATCTCTAACTTTGAAGGATTGGAAGTTTGATCGACCTTAAGATAGCATAGTATTGTATTCGAACTCTTTTCTCTCTCTGTCTTTCTTTTGATTTTGGTAGAATTTTTTGTTTTTTTCGTAATGTAAGTGTAGAAGTCTTATTGATTTCGGATCCATTTTTGTCTTGGGTAAAGCGGAAGGTAGTGTAGTTGTCTCTGGAGTTTATGCTCATAATGGCTATATTAATCGCCGACAACTTTGGATAGAACTGAATGAGCATCATATCACATTGACATGGCTGGTCCTTGGCGATTGGAAGGTGGTTAAATCAATGGATGATCATTGGGGCAAAGCGGAACTAGCATTACCTATTGAAGACTTTCATGTCGATTTCGCTGTGGTCTTGAAGAGCTCTTCATCATGTTCGAGAATTTCGAAAGAAGAGTGAATGGACCTCTCACTCGCGGCACACTTTCTATATCTCTCTCTCTGTCTTCATCGTCGTTGGTCCTTTCTTTCTCAACCTTTCTCTTTATTATACGATACACCAAAAAATTCTCATTGCCTCTCTTTTCATCTCTAAGAACTCGATTCTATCAAATTATAGGTGAGGAGCCTATTTTGGATTGCAAAACTTTAAGAAAACCCCGTATTTTTGGATGAAAGTCAATTTCCCTTCGGAGAGCTTGGTTGAAATCTGAAAACTTGATCGGATTTTTTTCTAAACCATAGTAGGACTTTCGGCTTTCCTCGAAAAATACAAAGAGGTCACTTTCCAGTTACAGTATACCTATCTTTTTAGCTGGGCGAGCGCATCCGATCTTAATCGGCTTCTCGAGTGAAAGTAGGAATGCCGGTTCTTGGTAGGATTTCTAAAATCCATAGACGAGCCCGACCGGGACCGAACCATTATTCCTATTCTATTTGCAGAACTTGTACAAGCGAAGTATTGCTAAAGAAGAGAGGTTCTGAAAGAAATGAAGGCAAAGGTCCCCCGAGCCAGAGTTTACCGCGAATCGTCAGAGGGCACAATTCTTATAAAAAAAGAGCCTAATTTCCATTTCTTCAGTCGAACTTTCTCCATCTAAGACCAGTCAGGCTTACATGAATCAAGGATTAATCTAACCAATTCATTTTCGTATCAGCCTGGTCCTATCTTCTAAGCCTTACGACTCCTGCATAAAGAACCTTAGGATGCTGATTTGAAAGAAAAACCACCATCCGGGTTAAGACTCCAAAGAAGTCTATCCGGAACAAGCATAAGAAGGAACTCAATCTCCTTTACTTCTGGCCACAAATGTTGTACTGCCGCTGATCTAGCTGTTGGGAGAGACCTACTGCCGTTTTGAATAAACTCAGCTACTCCAGCTGAGTTTGGACAATTCAACTCCAATCTGATTCGAGCATCATAATATCTTCAGATAGGTCCATTCTTCAACCAAGGGAAATGAAATAAGTTAATTCGCAAACCATCCACGACCAGTACCAGATAGCCAGAGCTGCCTCATCCCTCAGTCTTCACGCCCTTTTTTCAGCTGTTTGTCCGGCTGTCCTTACTTTAACAAACAAGCAAGCCATGTCGTAATGGATGCATCAAATTGAATGAATTAGTTCGCCACTTCTGAAGAAGCTCTTTTCGAAAGAATAGCTCCTGGTGGTTCAGGACGTTAATCAATAGGAGAATCTGCTGCATCGAATGGCATCTTTGAGTTGAGCTTAGCCCTCTTCCTATCCTAAATCCCCTAAACAAGGAACGATTGATGGTGAATCTGTAAATTAAGTTAAGTAACTAGTTAGTCTATCAAGCTGCAACTAGGACTTAGGAAGTCTCAGGGGGACACCCCTTTTAGGAAAACCATTTGTCGCCCTACGTTAGAACTCTCTTTAACCGCCTTTTTTATAGCTAAACCTTTTTTTGAACACCGTCGTAAGCTTCATCCTCAACTGAAAGCTTTATTGAATGGAAGCAAGCAGCAAAGCCAAGCTACGGAAAGCAGACAGACTGAGCCATCATCGGTAAAGGGCGCCCAGCGGTACTTCCCTTCCCGAGATCTCCAAGCCAGCCTTCCTTCGTTGTTGCTAGCAGGGTAATTCCACCTATTATCCTATAAACCAACCTCGGGCACTTTTTTGGTTGTGGAAGGACCTTTTTTTCCCCTAATATATCCTCGTTCCCCCCGTATGGAGCCATTATCGCGTCACCCATGGTGTGCTGGAGGGTGCCGAACCTTTCTGGCTCTTCCCTCTCAGCGGCGCACCTTTAACAGTCGAGCGTCAGTTTCGGTACGCCAACCACAGCCTTCTCGTCCATCGTTGGTACTAGAGAAAAGGGGCACTCCCGTCTTATTAACGGGTCGGCTGCAGCTCGGTACTCTTGGCCTAGCCCTCTCCGCTCCGGTTCTCCTGGTTTCTCGGGAATAACTGCCATCAAGGCAAGGCTTTTGCCCTCCGATATCTCTGGCCCGCGTGCGCGCATACCAGTTGGGATGGTTTCTGTGGTCATAATACGTAATTTTGAATCGGCTTGATAACCGGTTTTTAAATCAATAACTGGAGAAATGACGTGGTAGGTTCCTATCTTTCTTTCGGGATCAAGCCAGTTGTTAGACGGCCTTGGGAAAGCCCTTTTTGGAAAGCTGCCCCTCGGCTCGGTAAACAACTAGTTAAGCAATCCAACAATACAGCCAAGGAAGTCAATCAATAGGAAAGTCCTGTGTTGAACTCTTGTCCTAAATCTGTGCGCGAGGGCTGGTTAAAGGCTAGGGCAAGTTGAGGAAGAAGAACCAGAAGCATAACTCAAGAGGGAATTCCTTTTTTCATAGGGAATATCTGAGCGATAACGAACTGATAAGAAGATAGATTCTCCCTAACAGTCAGTCCTAGGCGCACTAGAATGGATAGCACAGGTCGGGGGTTGGGATAGGAAGCTTCTAGATCAAGTCCTTCTCCGGTCTAAGGAAGATCTTATTAGAGAAGTCTTGTAACAATAGTTACCTATCAATGGGACCCAGTGAAATGCCATATAAAATCTATTTATCTTGGGATAACAGAATATAAGGCTGTTTTTCGATTATTGATATCCGTGCTTAAATCGCTTAATTCAGAGAGAGATGTGGAACTCTTTTCTCCTAATAGTAAACGTCACATAGATGACATCACGCAAAGTATGACACGTATGTCCCGCGTATCGGGGAAATGGACAGAATTTTTACTAGTCGAGACCAGGAGGCCTGGGGAGTGGTTTATCTCTGGGCAGATAAATGGCTTGGAAGGCCAGAAAGATAGAAAATAGGGTAGGAATGGGTAGGAGGTTTTTGAGTGTGTTGGGGAGCCAGGGAAGACGGATTGGATCGAGAGAGATGAACCTGCCAGCTCAGCCTTGGCCCTATGCCTTTTGGCCAGCTCGTCTGGACTTGGCTTTGACCGGTCGATCCCGCTTAAGTACCCCCCTCTTGCAAGGATTCGGCGCCTCCACTTGATGCTTTACGCCCACGCTTCGTTCAGGCAGCGCTCCTCGGATATGTCTTGCCAATCGCCAAAGCGGTGCCACTTCCAGGATTTGGTGCGGCCAAGCTCGGGAACCGTCCCTTTAGTGAAAGGGTACAAGGCTCTATCCCATCCCGGGACGAAGAGAAAGAGAGGGGAAGGGAAGGAGGAGCGGTTCTTTGCACCAAAATGGAATATCTCGCTTTGTTCCACCTGGGGTTTCCCAATCGGAATGACCGGCTTCATTGGCATCCAGCTTGAATCTAGTTGACATTCCGCCTTTCTTGTCGCTTCTGAAAGAAGTCGCACCTGAACTCGAAGCGCTAGCCCAGTTAAAGAGAAAAGCCTGCCCGTTACCCAGAGGTTGATGGATTTTCGCCTATCTTTTCTTTGGTATATGGCTGAAGCTGTTGTAGCTTTAGTAAACGCTGGTCGGGAGTCTTTGAATCATATCAATTTCTTTCTGATCCTTGGAATATTTCCTAAAGCCTGGCTTTGCTTTGAGCAGGAGCCTATCTCGGAATCAATGAGTCAATCAATGTCCGGTTTCATACTCTTCTTTCCTCCTTCTCTTCTCCCAAGAGGAAATTGGATGCTGATGATTCCATTCAAAAAGCACTAGGCAGGTCATTCTCTGCAGAAAGAATTGAACTTCCTTACCGAAGTCAAAGACTCACTTGGCTTGGGACAACTCCTAACTTCACTTTCGAGGTAAAAGAAGATTCGACCAACTCATGCCGTCGAAAATCCAGTGCCCAAGGAACTAGACCTTATGCAAAGCACCTTTTTCACATAGAGCTGATTTTCCCTTATGATCTGGAATTGGTCATAGTCTGCCAAGAGGGCTTAAAAGCGCCTAAGGATTTTCTGCCATAGTTTTTCATTAAGTTACATAGTTGTTTTAACACCTGGAGTCTCTTTAGACAGTCCCGTGAAACGACGTTCCCCCTCAAGGAGAGTGTTTTTTCTTTCATAAGAAACCTTTATTAGTAAGGCGGTCCAGTAAAATTGAGTACCTTCACCCCCCTTGTCACTTAAAGGGCGAAGTCGCTGAAGCAAGTCTAAAGGCCAAAGAGTGATCTTTGAATGCTACTACGCATCCTTTATACTTTTCTTTTTATTTATAATAGTATAGTGTAAGGATAGTGTAAGGTAGGTTTGGGTATAGCAGGACTTGAACCTGCGACTACTAGGGTAAAAGCCCAACGCTCTACCAACTGAGCTATACACCCAAAACAAAAAAAGATATAGTAGTAAATAAGGATTGGTGCGAAAAAGAAAAGAGGGCGGCCCCTCTTCTTCTCATCATATTTTGGGGCTTGGGCTCTGCTCTAAAGCCGGCCTTACTAAAGAAGCACCTTTCTTAGTAAGGTTGCTTGTTTCCACTCATTGAAGATTATCTACAAAAGAAGGTCAACGAGGGATACTCGACACCATCTACGAGAAGGTGAGGTCGTCTTTCTTTCCAGCCGCCATACGGTTCGCCTTAAAGACGGAGAAGGGGAGGAGCAGTTATCTATGTAATTACGGTCTTTGTTGGCCGTTGTTCCGGTCGAGCACTCTCTTTTCTTTGTCCTTTGTCCAATTCCGTCTTACCAAACAAGACTGACTTCTGACCAACCCGCGAAGGGTTGTGAGGTTGGACCAGGTACGAAGAATGAATCTATATCTGTGTACAGAAGTTGCCGGCCGGCGGCCGCTCAACTGTTCGAGCGCAATGCAGTGATGGTTGGTGTAGATTCGACAAGAATGCCTGGTCGAAGGTCCAGTACAGTAGGTATCAGGCGTGTTCGTTTTGGCTCCCGAGCGAGAACGATAAATAGGCGATGCACCATCCTTGCTGCTACGTACGTTGACCTTGACTTGACGGATTCATCCAATTTTTCCCACACTCAAAGGAGGACCACATGGGGCTCGACGAAACAGAAAGTATCAGCATTAAGAAACTTCTTGGGGTTAGCAGTGAAAGAAAGAGCCCGGCATTCATTTCTTCATTCATATTCATAGCTGAGTCTACTAAAAGTAAAAGAGGGACCAGCCTCATCGTGGTGATTATAGGACATCTCTGATCGTTCACCTATAATGTGACACGTTCCCTCTCAGTTAGATGATCAACGGCATCAGTCGGCTAGAGAGCGGGGCTATTCTTCTTCCGGGGAGGCAAAGATAAAGATGGTGGGCACAGCCAGCCCTGTAGGTGGAGGTACACGAAGACCACATACATATCTGTTTTGAATCTATATCCCATGCTCATCAGCTCTTCGGGAAGAGAAGGACTCAAGTCAGGAGATATTTCTGAGTGCATGAGTTGAGTTAAAAAAGGGGGGTCTTAAGCCCATGGGAAAGTTCGCATGTGTGTTGACTACCGAGATTTAAATAGGGCCAGCCCAAAAGATGATTTTCCGCTGCCCCACATAGATGTGATTTCATGTTATTCTTCATTGAAGGTTTTTCTGATTATAATCAAATTCAAATGGCACTAAAAGATAAAGAGAGGACCACCTTGCTTCTCACTCGAATATAGGATTTCATTAAAATCGCCAAAACAGATCCATGGAAGGGAGGATTGATGTTTCAACGATTTTAGCAAGTTCCATGTAAGAAAAAAAGTCCCACTCCTTGGAGTCTATCTCCGGAAAAGACCGATCTAGGAGAGCTCTCTTCATTCCTGTAGTTCAAGATTCCCTGCCCATATCTATTTAGTCAAAAGGCTAGATTGCCTATCTTACGGGGATTGTTTTTCAGTCTCGACCCTTAATGGACGATCTGGCTATGAGCTTTTGGGCATGCAAGGCTTGATTGAATCCAAAGTTACGTCCGCATGAAGGGTACTGGGGTGCTATGGTACGTCCCCTGTAGGATTAAGTGAGCCTGCCCGGGTCCCCTACCTGCTTAGCCTTGGTTGGGTAACCAGCCCCAGTTGGCTGGGGGATAAGTAAGAAAGGGGAAGGAAAAGGAATGATAAATCCAGTTCATCTGAATTACTAACCTATCAATGACTTTTTTAAAAGATAATAAAGAGTTTATATGCTCCGATCGGGGAATAGCAAAAAGTGTCTTAATTGGCAGCTCCTAGCCGCATTAATTCTGTAACATATCTTTTTCCTGGTCCTTGCTTTTCGCACGCCACATAGAGAGTCACCCATTCTTTCTCTCTTTCTGCTAACACCTGATTTGATTCCTAGGCCTTATATCCGAGACAAGGCGACAGTATGCACATTAAAAAGAATAGTCCGTATTGTCAGGAATCGGTTTTTACATAGCTACCCACGTCAATTCCATTGACCTCTTTTTCGCCCGCTGTAGCGTACCACTTGACTGCTTGCATCACCAACTGGTCAAGTTCTCAGCCTGTCAAGGTCTCTGCCAGAAGCGAAAGTTTAAACCGAAAATGGCTTATCAAACTAAGGCAATTTCAGCACCGGCTCAATCACCATCGCCATCTTCAAACCGTCAAAAGCCTTTTGACAAGCTTCAGACTAGTTCTAACCCCGATCCTTCTTCAGCGGATCTGTCAAAGCCTTGCCTCTTTCCTCCTGCCGAATCATCAGATATATGGAATCACATTACTGTAATGAATGAAAAGGTTGGGGTGTCGAGTGATAGGGGTGATGAGTGGAGCTCCCAGACAGCGAGCAAAGAGCAGAGCGACAATGCAAGGTGGTAGGTGCCTAAATGAAGCTTCTTCCTTTCTAAGGCAGTAAGTGAAGTGAAGGCTCCTTTAGTTTCCTCAAATAGACCTTGATGAAGTTATAGCATTTATTACAGGATTTTTGGGACCGGTATTCGCCGTTCTAATGAGAGTGTCAGGTAGTTCACTTCCCGCCTTTTCCTTCCTTAGTGTGTTAGACCGTGAAGTGCCCCTTTTAGGGGAGGGTACTCACTTAAGAGCCGAAATCTCATCTTTCCTGCTTCCGAGTCAAGTAGGAGGAATGCCTGTCGGCCAACAAGGAACCGAGCAGGGTGCGGAGTCTCAATCACGTGTACGACGGTCGACGGGCGAAAGGGAACCAGAGCAGCAAGCATCACAACTAGGGACATTCCCCGCCACAACAGTTCCACAGGCACCATCGGATCTGGAAAGAAATTACATGGTCGAGGCGCTACAGCAGCTTGGAATTGACGTCAGGCCCTTAATGAGGCCGACGTCTAGGAAACCATACCCTGATTGGATCGACCGAGTTCATCAGTTTCGGGGTATAAGGTGCCTGAGTTTGTTCTCTTTTCCGGTGAGGAGAAGAAGTCGACTATTGAGCATATAGCTCGGTTCTCGGTCCAGTGCGGGGAAGCTAGGTCCAAGGACTACCTCAAGTTGAGGCTGTTTGCCAACTCGATTACTAAATCGGCCTTCCCCTGGTATATGAACCTCCCTCCAAACTCTATTAACAGTTGGTACGATCTGGAAAGCAAGTTCCATGAGCAATTCTATAGGACAGAACCAGACATTACAGTGGCCGATTTGGCAAGAGTTACTCAGCTCCAAGGCGAGTCGGTCGAAAAGTACATCGCGAGGTTTAGGAAGCTGAGGACTAGATGTCAGACCTCCTTGACCGAAAAGGAGTGTGTTAGTTTGGCTCTGAGAGGGCTGAACTTCAATATGAGGGAGAAGTTTGAAGGGCAAGAATTCACCGATCTGTGCCACCTGGCCACTAGAGCCGCTAGTTATGAGCGGTTGCTGAAGGAAAAGAAACAGAGAAAGACTTCATCCAAGGACACTTACTACAAGAATCCAAGTCTAGAAATAGCTGTGGTCGAGTATGATTCGACCTCTGAATCTGAAGACGAAGAGGTGTGTGTGGCTGAACTTGTGCAAGGGAAGCCCTATGAGTGCCCAGCGTTAACCAAACCCAAGGAGAAGAGTGATCGGCCACAGAAGAATAAGAACACAAGCATGGCCGAGGTGGAAAGGAGTACTCATTCGACATTACGAAAACAGATGAGATCTTTGACCGACTGTTGAAGGATGGGCAGTTAAAGCTTGAAGATGGTCATGTCCTTACATCGGCTGAAGAAGTAATGGGAAAGAAAGACTGCAAGTGGCACAATTCTTGGAGCCACACCACTAACAATTGTGTAGTATTTCGGAACCAACCATCTCCAAAAGAAAAGGAAATCTCAGCTTGTTAATTAAATTAAAAAATTCCTTGAATGCTCTTTCTTAAGCAAGCTTTCAGTCCCGATAAAGGTTTATAATCCTTTGGTGGTATCGTATTTAATAGAAATGGCAGCTTTTAGGCGTGATCTATCTCTCTGCTTTTCATAGTCAAGATGTGCCCGTGGGATGAGACTTTAGGGAGAGACTCTCTTTCTTTCTCAGATTTAAATGCGGGATCTCCTGTTGATCCGGTAGTGGGGGTCTTAGTTTTTGCTGTTACAGAATCCCGTGCTACGGAATGAATCTAGTCACCGTCCGATTTAGCTCTTTTAGTATGGACATGGCTTAAGGAAGCAAATGACTCGAGTTCAAGTAGTTCGGCTAAGCCAGCAAGAGAGATGGAGTCACTAAGCCCTAAGGTTAGATCCATTATCTCACAGAGTGAACGATATTCGGATCAATCATAAAAAAGTCAAGTAGGACAGAATCATTAGCTGCGAACAAGTCTTCTTTCAGAATAAGAGAACTTATCCGCTGTTGTTAGCTCTCGAAGGGAGAAGTAACCGAGGGATTCTGTGTTGAAGGAAAAAGCCCTGCTCTCTTCGCCTATAGAAACCACATACGTCAATATCTTCTTGGGGAGGCTAGGTCGCCACGGCCGTATCTTTCCTACCTAAGACAGATAGAAGAAAATGGCACGCGAGCAAGTGTTCCCTATCTTCGGGTACAACGAGCTCGCAGAAACCTCAATCTTTTATTTTGATAAACTGATTTATTCAGCCTCTCTTTTTAGGAGCAAGATTGGATTGTAGGCCGGCCGAGTTTCCTCATCTTTCTCGATGCTTTTCTCTGTCATTGTCTGATTTTTGCTTGTCTGATCACACTCGAAATTATGTATCTACTTATCGTTTTTTTGCCTCTGCTCGGTAGTTCCGTAGCAGGTTTTTTCGGACGTTTTTTAGGATCAG